TTCCCAAATTTGCAGATTTATCTTTTTTTTTTGAACTTCCTGGATTAGTGTAAGATAGAAATATGTCTATCTAATCTTAACAAAATGAATGAATCAATGAATGAAAGTGTAAGAAATGAAGTTTAATTCCCCTTTCTGGTCTGCCCGACCAATCATTCCAAAAAGGTCCTATACCTCGTATTATTTCTATTCTACCTATCCTATTTAGTTTATTATTTTATTTATTTTTTTTAATATTCAATATTTCATATAAATATTGTTTTAATAATATCGATTTATAATTAATATCTATTTATTCTTAGATTTCTTTTTTTATTTATTTTATTCTTTGATAGAATTCTATTTCTAATTCATTAAAAATATTTAATTATATTTAAATATAATATTTAAAATTAAATAGAATCTATTTAATGAAAATAATATTAAAAAAAAATGGAAGGGTGATTAGAATGAATGATTCATAAATACGAATCAAAAGATTCTATGAAATCATGAAAGAGAGAAAGATCTTTCAGATTTAATCATACCTTTAATCATACCACATTATATTGACAATTTCAAAAAACTGTTCATACTATGAATATAGTATGATGACGATCGGGCAAGTATGCCCCCATCGTCTAGTGGTTCAGGACATCTCTCTTTCAAGGAGGCAGCGGGGATTCGAATTCCCCTGGGGGTAGGGTATTACGAAAGGGAGTTGATCATGGATTATCAATAAGCCTGGAATTTATTCTTCCCGGGTCGATGCCCGAGCGGTTAATGGGGGCGGACTGTAAATTCGTTGGCAATATGTCTACGCTGGTTCAAATCCAGCTCGGCCCAATAATTCGCCGATCCACCACGAAATGATAGAACCCATTTGTTGTTCCCCAGAAATGCCTGATCGGAATACGGAAGAATAAAAAAAAACTACAATTTTCTGATATATTTTACTGCTGTTCATTTGCTTTCTTTATTTTATCTCACAAATTCTGATCTTGCTTGCTAATGATATAGATTCATACTAGATTCATATAACGATCTGAAACTATAAAGTCTAAGGAAAAGAATCAAATAAAGAATAAATATAATATAAATAAAAAAACTCTTTTTTTTTTATTGAAAGATTAATTTGATTCTTAATCAAATTATAAAAAATAAAAGGATTATTAACAATCCCTGAGACGCTCCCGCTAAAGTGCATATCCGTGTGGATATCCAATATATCACTCGCGTTTCTGTTACAATATGACTTATTCTAATCTAAATATCGAAAATCTAAATAAAATATATAAAAAATAAAGGGTTTGAATGAAATCATAAGAATATGTATGATGTACACTTTATTTTATTTCCTTGGGATTGTAGTTCAATTGGTCAGAGCACCGCCCTGTCAAGGCGGAAGCTGCGGGTTCGAGCCCCGTCAGTCCCGACGGATCCAAATCCAATTCCAATAAAAAAATACATCTGCATTTGCTGTGAAAAGGAGAACACATAGCAGAATTTCATTCCCAAGTGGGATACCCTCTATCTCTTATTTTATTTATTTATTAGTTTCTATTTATTTATTAGTTTCACATTTCTCATCAAAGAAATATGGAAATTCCCATTTATTCAACTAGTCCCGATTGATAGGAGAAAGACATATGTAGATTAGTACAATTATTGGTAGAATCATATTCAGGATTCCAAGAGATACCGTACGGAGTCTGGCTTTTTCGATTATTCCCGATCTGTGTAATAGGGTACTATACGTTTCCAGGAGTCTATACACAAATGGAATTTGTACGATACAAAAAAAAATTTAACATAGTAACTTTGATATAATACTTTTAAGATGAAAAGTATATCCCTTTAGGGCTCCGATTTTTTGTAACCTCAATTACTAATTTCAATTATTAATGTGAATTTGAAACAATTTATCTCATTAAAATTTCACACTGAATTTTTGATATATGCATCCCATAATTAATCCAAGGAAATAGGATATTAATAAAATAAAGCTCAAAGAAGGATCCCATTTCTATTAGAGAGGGCTATCTCTCTTTGTGAGGGAATGAATAATCTTTTTTAAGTTTAAGGTTCTTGCCGAAGAAAGAACAAACTTTTTAATGAATTTGATGAAATACTCGATTTTTTTATATCCGGACTCTCCTTATTATACTCCTTCTTTGTTTTCCAAAGAAGATTAGATCATTAAAAAGGGGGGGTTAGAACTAAACTTCTTCCTTTTTTACATTTCGCTTCTATTGGTTATTTTATTGGGATTTTTTATAACCAATGTAAGTAAGTATAAAGGCGGTCATATGATATTTCATCAGATGATTGTACAAAGGGGGGCGTAGCTTATAGAAAAGAAAGAATGATAAAGAAAGTAAAGAAATTATTGATCGGATCAGGAATAAAAATTGGAATTCGGTATGTATAAAAGATCTTCCTATGTTATACTATTTAATTCTCGACGATGAATCAATTTTATAGTTCAGATATTGTTATTCATGATATTGCTCCGATTTGATATCATCGAGATGTAATTCATCCCATTGAATATTGAATTTACATCCGAAATATTTATCAGCTCTATGGGATTAAATCCCGAGTTATTGCGAATTAACTAAAAATGAAACGATTAGATTATGGAAGTAAATATTCTCGCATTTATTGCTACTGCACTGTTCATTCTAGTTCCTACTGCTTTTTTACTTATAATATACGTAAAAACAGTCAGCCAAAATGATTCATTTGAATGAAACTTGACTGTTTAGTTCTTCTCAATGCTTGAAAAGAAAAAAGAAAATAAAAAGTATTCAAATTTAGTGTCTTAAATGAAATAAGCGGACTAGAATCATCAGTATTCTATGAGATTCGATAGTATGGTAGAAAGAAATATATAAATCTTTCTACCATATTTATTATTGTTATTGTAGTATATAAAGTCTTACTGTATAAAGATAGAGGTTTAATATAGATCAATCTACAATATGTATCTTCATAGATATCAATTACATATGGATATCAATTACATATATGTAATGTATTTACATAACGTACCAATTCGATTTCTTTGCTTCATCTATTTAATTTGTGTTGATTCCAATCATCAATCTGAAAAAATCGAAGGGCAATTCTTACTCTTACGATTCGAATTCCTAGAATTTCTGATTCTATTCAATATGAATCCCGATATCCATTGAAAGAATCAAATCGATGAAGGAAAAAAAGAGTATAGGCCTTTAATTTTAATAATTATTAAAATTAATAACAAGAAAATCACATAATCTTTTTTTAGTATTCCGAAGAAGTAATTGATTGAGCAGTTGACAGATGATCCAGTGGTTCAGTTCCATGGGAACCTCTTTGGATTTCGAAAAGGATTAGTAAAGCCCACTGATTTTTAACGTTTGAACCATGATATGAAATGAGTTCGATAAAGCAAGCATAACATAAATAAAATGTCTAAAAGAATAAAAAAAAGCGGGAACGCGCAATATGTGACTTGCCCAAGGCAATATTTTATTATGTGTAGTATATCGTTGGACAACCACTATGTCTATGTTGTTTCCTATAGGAAGTCTGTATATACTTAATAACATAACTATTTTTTTTTTATCTTTGAACAGTAAAAAAAAAAAGAGGGGGAAACCAAAAACAAATAAAAAAGTAAAATAAAAAGGACTTTGCAGAACGATCTATAAAACAATTGATATGGTTTGAGTTTGATTCTTCAACTCAATTAGTAGTACTTCTAGAGTCCACTTCTACCCCATACTACGAGTGAAAGAGAAAATGTAAAGACTACCATTAAAGCAGCCCAAGCGAGACTTACTATATCCATGTGAATTATATCCCCTATCTCTATAAATATAAAGGAATTATTCCATTATTGTTCACTAATCATTATTATGTTCATTAATAATAGTGGAATCCCTGGCGAAGAGTCAAAAGGGGATTCTAACCCAACACCGTTGATGAAACAATCCAATAAACTCACAATTATAACAGTTTCTTATATGATTTCTAGTAGAATCGGAAAACATTAAGCACAAGCAAAATACGTAGATACACCCCTGGAAATCTCAAGGGAATGGTACTAACATGTAGTAATAATAAGACCTAGTCTTTTTTTTGTTGACCTTCATTTCATTACATTAAGTCAAAAGTATCCAAATATAGAGTCAAGATAGATCACTATCTATCACATACCCCTAATTTCGCATTTTAGCTAATCCTTACGTTACGTCTCCTGCTTGTCTATGTGAAACAATCAGAAGATAGTCTATTACATTAAAGACAATTATCTCTTCAATCAATATTAAATTGATTGCAGGAGCACACATAGAATTTCATGAGTTCGTATACGAATAAAGTATCTTTCGACCTTTCCGCAACTAATAATTAAATTCCTCATTCGTCTATCCAAATTAATTGAAGACCCAGTTAATAAACACTACATTAATAACAGCTGTCATATCAAGATTTAACGATTCTTTTTCATTCAAAACAAAATTCACTAATATAATCTTTTCCGTGAATTGAAGCCTAGACGCAAGGATTTACAGCATTTTCATTTTAGAGAACAGAACCGCCAGATGCTTATAGCATCAAGCAAGTATCAAGAGTCGCTTACTTCATGCTGGAAAAAGATTTGTCAAGTTATCTTAGCAAAACAGAATAAGGTATTCTTATTTTTTTGTTGATCAGGCGACACCCAGATTTGAACTGGGGAAAAAGGATTTGCAGTCCCCCGCCTTACCGCTCGGCCATGTCGCCAAAACGATACAAAAAATATATGAAAATATTTCATTTTTTATTTTTTTTTTTGGGGGGGGGTTATTCATTTTTGTACTTGTATCGTGAATCCTGTTTTTTTTCTTTAATCTATTTCCTAAAAGAAATCCTTACCTTTCTCTTTTGATTGGATACATTTCTTTGATTGATTGTATAATATCTTAAAACAAACACACTATTTAAAAACACTCCTTCCCTTTTCTATTGAAAAATCAATTGTGGATTTTCAG